AAACATTCTCTAGAATTTCTCTTAGGTTCGAACCCATAGATGATGATAGAACTAGAATAGATATTTTTTGTTTCCTACTCACACGAGCCCATATCCTTGCCCTTCGATCAATCTCTAATTCTAATCTCCCTCCCCAATCTGATATTATGGTGCCTGTATAAACCGAAATTCCGGTATTGTCCAATTCTGACCGGTAATAGATACCGGGGCTTTGTAATATTTGATTGATCACAATTCTGTATATTCCATTTACTATAGAAGTTCCCAAGGAATTCATTAGAGGAATGTTTCCAATAAAAATTGTTTGTTCTTGCGTATCTCTACTGTTTTTCCAAATTAATCCCGCGGATACATATAATTCAGAAGAATATGTGAGCGATTCATATACAGCATCTCTTTCTTTTATCACCGGTTCTACCAATTGATATGTTTCCACAAATAATTGAAATTCAATTTCTTGATTTATATCTTCCATTTTTGGAAACTTATAAAGTTCTTCTGTTAAGCCCTGATCAATGAACCTACAAAACCCTCCAAATTGTATTTGATTAAACCCAGGTATTGTATACATTCCCGCATTTCTACCCTCAAGCATTTTAATTTCCTTTTTTCTATATAGAAAAAAACATTCATTATTTGCTCATCCTTCATCGAATCATATGGATCGATCTAGCAATGATCTAATTTATATTCTGTTTACTGAATCACATGAAATTTTACCTAACCTCATCTTCATATATGTAACGTATGTAACGTATGAAATACGTATGACCGGAGGAATAAAAAGAGAATTGTATACTCAAAGTAGAATTTGAAACAAAGAGAACAAATACAAATGGAAAGGAATTGATAAATTCTACTTAGGCTTTATTTTATGGAGGTTTGTATAGAATATCAAAATATCAAAACAAAAAGTGACTCTATTTCTACCATTATTATGATATTACAATCTGATTGTATACCAGAAAAAGAAACGGATTGGGGATTTGATCTGTTCAATGAGATAAGAACATAATAATCAGAAAGAATATAGAATTCATTTTTAAAATTTTTTTAGCACTTAACCTTTTCGCGGATTCAATTGTTCAAAAAAGAATTTGCGGAGAAGAGAGATATTTTTACCTATATTTTTTTTAGTACAATTTGTAGAATCGAATACGAGTGAAGCGCGAAAGAAGGCTTGGACTTATTAAACATGCGCAGATATAACTATCTTATGGATACGCCCCCCCTTATTATAGCTCTATTCGGTACAACGCATGTCGTGTTCTATCAAAATCTCGATTTTATGCCTAACTGAAAATTTGTATAAAAATTGAAGCACGATAATTTACCGAGAATTTCCTATAAGCATCATAGACAGATAAGATACCCGATTAGATTTAGATAAGATTTGTGTAACAAGTTATGTTCTGGGGTTTACATATATTCATAATTGCTGTTATTGTTATGATTGAAATTGAGAAGGATTTCTTTATTGATTAATTAGTTATGTAGCAGTTTGGATTTTCTTATATCATTAGGAAAACACAATTTTCTATTCAAAACCCGGAATCCTTCCTAAATTTTAATTCACATTTAATAGTTAATGGTTCCAATTTATTCTGAATTTTTGCTTTGTGACTGAAAATACACAATTGGTTTTTCAATAGAAAAGGGGAGGTTTTTTTTTAATATTGTGTTTGTTTTAAGATACTATACAAACAATCGAAGATATATATCCAATCCAAAGAGAAAGGTAAGTATTTCTTTTTTTTAGGAAAGGGGATTATTAAATAAAAGAGGATTCCAGATACAAGTACAAAAATGAATACCCCCCCCCCCCAAAAAAAAAAGTGGAATATTTTCATATATTTTTTTGTACCGTTTTGGCGACATGGCCGAGCGGTAAGGCGGGGGACTGCAAATCCTTTTTCCCCAGTTCAAATCTGGGTGTCGCCTAATCAACAAAAAAAATCGGCGTACCTTATTATATTTTGCTGATATAACTTAACAAACTTTTCCAGCAGAAGTAAAGGGGGGGGGAGTCCTCTTGATACTTGCTTGATTCTATAAGCAAGTCCGGCGGTTCTGTTCTCTAAAATGATGTAAATCCTTGCGGAAAGATTATATTAGTGAATATTGAAAAGGGATCGTTAAATCTTGATATGACAACTCTTCTATTACTAATGCTTATTAATTGAATCCTGAATTTATTTGGATAGACCAACGGGGAATGGAATTTTTCGTTGCGAAAAGGTCGAAAGATACTTTGTTTGTATGTTTGTATACAGACTCATGAAATTCTCTAAGTGCTCCGGCAATCAATTTAAAATTTAATATGATATAATTGAATAGATAATCAACTTTTACTTATATATTCTATTATTTTTACTTATTATTCTTTTATAAAGTTATAAAGAAAGTACAAGAAGAAATTCTTTCTTTTCTGTAACCCCTATCCCAGTCAATAATGTAATAGACTATCGTCCCATTATTTCGCAGAGACAAGCGAGAGACGTAACGTAAGGATTGGATAAAATGAGAAATAGGGATATGTGATAGATAGTGATCTATCTTGACTCTATTTTTTTATACTTTTTACTTAATGATAATGAAATAAAGGTCAACAAAAGAAAGACTAGGTATTATTATTCCTACATGTTAGTAACATTCCCCTGAAACTTCTAAAGGCGTATCCACGTATTTTGCTTGTTCTTACCGTTTTCCGATCTAAATCATATACTAAATCATATAATATAATATAAAAACCGGTTAGAATTGTGAGTTTAGTGAATTGTTTCATCAATGGTGTTGGGTCCTAATCCACTTCACTTTTGACTCCACGCCAGCGATTCCACTATTAGTAGTGATTAGTGAACATAATAATGATTAGGGAAGGGTAATGGAATTATTCCTTCATATTTATGGAGATAGGGGATATAATTCACATGGATATAGTAAGTCTCGCTTGGGCTGCTTTAATGGTAGTCTTTACATTTTCTCTTTCACTCGTAGTATGGGGTAGAAGTGGACTCTAGAGGTACTACTAATTGGGTTGAGGAATCAAACTCAACCCATATCAATTGTTTTATAGATCGTTCTGCAAAGCCCTTTTTATTTTACTTTTTTATTTGTTTTTGGTTTCCACCTCTTTTTTTTTTATTTTTACTGTTCAAAGAGAAAATGGTTATGTTATTAAGTGGATACAGACTCTCTATGGGAAACAACATAGACATAGTGGTTGTCCAACGAAATACTCCACATAATAAAGCCTTGGGCAAGTCACATATTGCGCGTTACCGCTTGCTTTATTATTTGTTGTATTATTTTAGAAATTCGATTTATGCTATGCTTGCTTTATTGAACTCATTTCATATCGCGGTTCGAGCGTTAAAAATAAAAATGAGTGTGCTTTACTAATCCTTTTCGAAATCCAAAGAGGTTCCCCATGGAACGGAACCCCCGGATCATCTGTCAACTGCTCAATCAATTATTTATTCGGAATGCTAAAAAAAATTATGTGATTCTCGTTTAGTAATATACGCCTATACTTTTTTTACTACATCGATTTGATTCTTTCGGTGGATACCAGTATTCTCATATTGAAAAGAATCATAAATTCTAGGAATTAGAGCCGTAAGAGTAAGAGTTGCCCTTCCATTTTTTTATATTGATAATTGCGATCAACACAAATTAAATAGATAAAGCAAAGAAATAGAATTGGTACGCTATGTACATAGATGTATGGAATTTATATCTATATGTAATTGATATCTATGAAGATAGATATTGTGGATTGATCTATATTAAACCTCTATCTTTATACAGTAAAACTTTATATACTACAATAATATAATAAGTATGGTAGAAAGATTCCTATATTTCTTTCTACCATACTGATAATTCTAGTCCGCTTGTTTCATTTAAGACATGAAATTGGAATACTTTTAATTGTTATTTTTTCTTTTCAATCATTGATAAGAACGAAACAGTCAAGTTTAAGTCAAATTAATCATTTTGACTGACCGTTTTTACGTATATTATAAGTAAAAAAGCAGTCGGAACTAGAATGAACAGTGCAGTAGCAATAAATGCGAGAATATTTACTTCCATAATCTCATCGTTTCATTTTTATTTAATTTGAAATAACTCGGGATTTAATCCCATAGAGCTGATAAACCTTTCGCCTGTAAATGCAATATTCAATGGTATGAATTACATCTCGATGATATTGAATCAGATCAATATTATGAATAACAATATCTGAGCTATCAAATTAATTGATTCATCGTCGAGAATTAAATAGTATAACATAGGAAGATCCTTTATCCATACCGAATTGCAATTTGGATTATGAATAGGAATCCGATCAATAATTCTTTTACGTTATTTATCATTATATTCCACTCTTTAGTTTCTATAAACTACAATTTCTATAAAGTACGCCAAAGTACGCCCCCCTTAAGTATCTGATGAGATATCATATGACCTCCTTTACACTTACTTACATTGGTTATAAAAAACCCAATAAAATAAACAATAGAAGCAAAATGTAAAAAGGTAAGTTCGAACCCCCCTTTAATCTTTAATGATCTAATCTTCTTGGAAAACAAAGAAGTATAAGTATAATATATAATAAGGAAAGCCGGGGTATAAAAAATATAGTATTCCATCAAATTCATTAAAAACCCTGTTCTTTCTTCGGCAGGACCCTTAAACTTAAAAAAGATTATTCATTCCCTCACTCTCACTAAGAGAGAAAGCCCTCGCTAAGAGAGAAAGAGAGATGGGATCCTTCTTTTTTGAGCTTTCTTTTTATTTTATTAATATACTATTATTAATATACTATTTCCTTGGATTAATTACAGGATGCACATATATCAAAAATTCAGTGTGAAAGTTGAATGAGATAAATTGTTTCAAATTCGCATTACTAATTTCAATTAGTAATTGAGGTTACACAAAATCGTAGTTAGAAATAGAAAGGGATATACCTTTAATTTAAAAAGTATTATATCAAGGTTACTATGTTAAATTTTATTTTGTATGTCCTACTTGAAACATATAGTACTCTATTACATTACACAGATCGGGAATAATCAAAAAAGACGGACTCCGTACGGTATCTCTTGGAATCCTGAATATGCTTCTACCAATACCAATAATTGTACTAATTTACATATGCCTTTCGCCCTTCAATCGGTACTAGTTGAATAAATGGGAATTCCCATATTTCTTTGATGAGAAATGTGAAAGGAAAAAATAAATAAATAAAATAAGAGAGCATTCCCCTTGGGAATGAAATTCTGCTATTTATTCTCCCTTTCAAAGAAAACGAAGAGATGAATTGATGTATTTTTTTTTTTATTGTATTTGGATCCGTCGGGACTGACGGGGCTCGAACCCGCAGCTTCCGCCTTGACAGGGCGGTGCTCTGACCAATTGAACTACAATCCCAAGCAAATAAAGTATACATCATACATATTCTTATGATTTCATTCAAACCCTTTCTATTTTATTTAGATTAGAATAGTCGTATTGTAACATAAATCCGCATGATATATTTGATATCCACATGGATATGCACCTTAGTGGGAGCGTCTCGCAAATTGTTACTAAGCCTTTCGTTTTTTAGAAATTGATTGATAATCAAATCAATCTTTCACTTTCAGTGAAAAAAAAAACTTTATTCTTTACCTTAGACTTTATACCTCCGGATCCTTATATGAATCTAGATGGATCATTAGCAAACAAGATCTGAATTTGTGGAAAAAAATAAATAGAGCAAATGAACAGCGGTAAAAATATATCAGAAAATATCACTTTTCTTTAGTCTTCCGTATTCCGATTAGGCCTTTCTGGGGAACAACAAATAACAAATGGGTTATTCATTTCATGGTGGATCGGCGAATTATTGGGCCGAGCTGGATTTGAACCAGCGTAGACATATTGCCAACGAATTTACAGTCCGTCCCCATTAACCGCTCGGGCATCGACCCAGGAAGAATCAATTCCAGGCATATTGATAATCCATGATCAACTTCCTTGCGTAGTACCCTACCCCCAGGGGAAGTCGAATCCCCGTTGCCTCCTTGAAAGAGAGATGTCTTGGACCACTAGACGATGGGGGCATACTTACCCGACCGCCCTCATACTATGTTCATAGTATGAACAGCTTTTTGAAATTGTCAATCTAATGGTATGACTAAATCTGAGGGAAAGATCCCTCTTTCATGATTCCATAGAATCTTTTGTTTTGATTCATATTTATTTTATATTCATGAATCATTCATTCGAATCACCATTTCATAAAATCTTTGAAATATTATTCCAATTCTATTTCTAATTAATTATACATAGAATAATTAGATTCGATAATATAAAGAGTCAAATAAATATAAGAACTAAAATAAATATACGAATAAATTGATATTCATTATAAATCGATATTTCTATTAAAAAGTAAATATTAAAAAAAAAACGATAAATCTGGAAATCTGGTAAGAGGGATAGGGATCAACAAGTTATTGAAAATTGTTTTTCTCTAAGAATTGAGTTAGAGAAACAAGCAAAAAAAATCTTTTTATCAATGATTCGAGGAAATATCTTATCTTAGATCTATATTGAATTGGTAAGTCTATGTATCAATCAAATGAATTTCGTTATGATGTGGATCAATTCAATTAGGGTCGGTCTTGAAAAAATTTCTTGCGTTGCTATTTAGTAAATGCAATCTTAATAAAATAAACCGTTTTGAGTTTACCCATAATCACTAGTTTACTCTATACTCACTAGAGAAATTGAATTTCTCGTTCCTGAATGGTCCACCATGTGCATAAGATATATATGTGCACTAAACTATATCTATGTACATCTATAGATTAGAATGTACATCCATCTATATTATAATCAGTATATGCACTAGACTCATAGTGGCGAATGGCTTATTCAGTAATTGAATAAAAAAAAAAATGGGCCCCTTTAACTCAGTGGTAGAGTAACGCCATGGTAAGGCGTAAGTCATCGGTTCAAATCCGATAAGGGGCTTTGGCTTTTTTCATAAAATCCCAGCCAAAGTATTCTTATTTCAAGGGGGAATAGAGATATTGGTGGTATTTCTACTAATACTAAAAAAGTAACAAACCTGATCATTCAATTTCATAATTTAATGATTTATTTAATGATAATAAGTTATTATTATAATGAATAATAGTATAGTAATTCTAGTTATTATAATGAATAATATTATATTTAATGTAATATTCTATTGAATAATGAAGAGTCGTCTCCTTGAATCGATAAATATCCCTTTCCATTATCCCAACCAAATCCATTCTAAAGATTAGAAAACAACAAAAAAAAGTAAGTGGGCCTAACCTATTGAATCATGACTATATCCACTATTCTGATATTAAAATTCGATAACTCGATAAAGATGAAATTGTAACAGTCAGTAGATCCTTTTTTTTATTTAATTTTCATATTTATTTTCTTTTGGTTCTGCAAGAATTTGTCGAT